ATTACTTGTCGGTCCACCAAATGAGTTAGTTCAGCTAATCCTCTTATCCCTTTCGTTAAGGATCTTGTATAAAAAGCATCTATATAAGCACGATTATATGACCAATCATATAAAAACTTTATTATTTTGTCCCAAAGAATTCTTTTAGATCCTCTTTTAGTAAATAAATTTAATATGTTCCAATTTTGTAAAGACGAATAAAAGGGCTTATATAAAAAGTATGCTATAACTATTCCAAAATACGTTATACTGACCGAAAGAGTTGGATTTTTCAAAACTTCGTACCAATCCAAAAAAAGATTTGAATTGTGATGTAAAAGATTTATAGACGGAGTTAACAATTTTGATAAGATATTCAAATCAACGCCTTCTTGATTGAAAGGAATTCCTATAGCCCCAACAAACAAAGGAAATAGGGCTAATACAAGCATAGTGAATAACATAGTATTGTCCGATTCGTGAGGATAAAAAAGAGTCTTGGTAGTGCCAAAAGGAAAAATAGTAATAAAAGGCGTAGTTGTTACATTATTACTAATTTGATAGGTCTTTTTCGAAAAAAAAGAAGCCCTTTCATTATTATTTATTGTTAATAAAGCAACTAAACGAAAATCTTTTTTAATCAAGTTCGGTTCTTCTTTACCCCATAGAGATATTGAATAGAAAGAATTGCTTTTTATGCCACTATAATTTTGAAAACAAACGTTTAAATGTCCCTCAAAAGTAAGTAAATAAATCCGAAACATATAAAATGCGGTTAATCCAGCTGTGAAAAAGGCTATTATTGCGAAAATCGGCGAATACAACCAACTATCGTTAAGAATTTCATCTTTGGACCAAAAACAAGCAAGGGGTGGAATACCACAAAGAGAAAGGGTACCTAATAAAAAAGAAATGTTTGTAATTGGTACGCGCTTTCTTAACCCGCCCATAAGAACCATATTCTGACTTTTATCTGGCGAATATCCAACAATAGCTTCCATTGAATGAATAATCGATCCGGATCCTAAAAACAACAGGGCTTTCGAATAAGCATGAGTAATCAAATGAAATAAAGCGGCTCGATAAGACCCCATACCTAGAGCTAACATCATATAACCCAATTGAGACATTGTAGAATAAGCTAATCCTCTCTTAATATCTTTTTGAGCAAGAGCTAAAGTAGCTCCTAAAAATACTGTTATTATACCTATCAAAGATATTAGATTCATTATGTATGGTATGACTAGTAAAATCGGAAGAAGGCGAGCTACAAGAAAAATTCCCGCTGCTACCATAGTAGCTGCATGGATAAGAGCCGAAATAGGAGTGGGCCCTTCCATGGCATCGGGTAACCATACATGAAGGGGGAATTGCGCGGATTTAGCAACTGCGCCAGAAAATAATAGAAATGCGCCCAAAATAACAAATAAAAGGTTAACCTCATTATTATAAATCAAGTTATTGACTATTTCGAACACATCCCGAAATTCGAAACTACCCGTTATCCAATAAAAACCTAAGATTCCTAATAATAACCCCAAATCCCCTACACGATTAGTTACAAATGCTTTTTGACACGCGCTCGCCGCACTAGGTCGTGTGAACCAAAATCCTATTAATAGATAAGAACACATTCCAACCAATTCCCAAAAAATATAAATTTGTATGAAATTCGAACTTGTAACTAATCCCAACATTGAAGTACTGAACAAACTCATATAAGCAAAAAATCTCAAATATCCTTGATCATGAGACATATAATTGTCGCTATAAATAAGAACCTGAATTCCAACTGTAGTAATTAATATTGACATAATAGAAGTTAGTGGATCAATAAAGTATCCGAATTCGAAAGAAAAATCATTATTGATGGTCCAAGACCAGACGGATTGATAGATGGAAGTTATATCCATTTGCTGAATAGATAGATAGACCGAAAAAATCATAACTAAACTTAACAATAAAATACCAGGAAAAGCCCACATACGACGAATATTTTTTGTTGCCGACGGAAAAAGTAGAAGCCCCACTCCTATTAACATAGGGACTGGAAGTGGAACGAACGGTATGATCCAGGAATATTGATATGTATGTTCCATAAACTAATAATTTTTTTTATTCTTAATTAATTGTTTCCGATTCGCCGGTTTTTATCTCTTTTAAAAGGGATTAATAAAAAGAAAAAGAATTAAGGTATTAAAAACTTAAATAAAATTGTCTATTTTTTCTATTTATTTTTGTTTCTAAAGGTAGTTATAGTTTAGAGAAAAAATAGACAGATAATGCAATGAATAGTCTGAAATGAATAAGAAAAAAAAATGATTTGCGGGGTTTGTTTGAAACAATAGATGTCTTTCACATCCAATTTTCTCAATGAATAACCTTTTTATTTTTTGAATGGCAGTTCCAAAAAAACGTACTTCTAGATTAAAAAAACGGATTCGTAAAAATATTTGGAAAGAGCGGGGATATTGGGTAGCGTTGAAAGCTTTTTCGTTAGCGAAATCCCTTTCTACCGTAAATTCAAAAAGTTTTTTTGTACGACAAATAAGACAAATAAATAATAAAACGTTGGAATAATCTGAATCAGCCTGACTCGAAAAAAAAAAATTAATTTCTTTTCGATTTTATACTATATTTATAGTATATAATATCGAATAGATAATATAGAATAGAAAAATCGAAATAAAAAAAAAAAAGGAAAAAAGTAAGGAATGTTTTTCATTTCCTAATGTTTGGAAACAATTGATTTGTGTACTGAAGTACAAAAATGGTACTTTATTTATTTGAAAACAGAATCAAGACACAATCGAAAGTTTAACCATTTTTCTATTTGAATATTTTTTGATTCCCAGGATGGGGATTCTTATTTTCCCCATCACCCCACCCATTTATAAATACCACAATAATAATTATTATAATTATTTTTTTTTTATTTTTCCCTAAATTGAAGTTAGAACTATTGAGTTACAACCGGTACAACGATTCGAGTTTATCAAAACATAAACTATGAAAATTTCCATTGTTAAGTTAAATAAAACCGAAACCTTAAATAACTAAATAAGGCGATAAAGGGGGAATCTTTCAATCTCTATTTAAATGAATTTTTATTCATCGATTTGAATGGTTCCTAAAAACAATTTCATTGAAATTGACTCTTTGAATCTCGACGATTGACTAAAAATAGGTTATTATGATTTCGAGCAAGCCGCTATGGTGAAATCGGTAGACACGCTGCTCTTAGGAAGCAGTGCTAGAGCATCTCGGTTCGAGTCCGAGTGGCGGCATGGCATAACATCCTCGAAAAGAGATACAAAGAGTCCTCTAATGAATTTCATTTATGATTTCCATTCTGTATACTCGAGGGATTTTCGCTTTTAATTTTTTTTATGTATGATATTTTCAACTTTAGAGCATATATTAACTCATATATCTCTTTCGGTCGTTTCAATTGGAATTACAATTCATTTGATAACCTTATTAGTCGATGAAATCAGAAGACTATATGATTCATCAGAAAGGGGAATGGTAGTTATCGTTTTCTGTCTAACAGGATTATTAATCACCCGTTGGATTTATTCGAGGCATTTTCCATTAAGTGATTTATATGAATCATTAATCTTTCTTTCATGGAGTTTCTCTATTATTCATAGGATTTTCTATTTGAAAAATCAGAAAAATTATTTAAGTGCTATAACCGCGCCAAGTGCTATTTTTACCCAAGGTTTTGCTACTTCAGGTTTTTTAACCAAAATTCACCAATCCGGAATATTAGTACCCGCTCTCCAAGTCCAGTGGTTAATGATGCACGTAAGTATGATGGTATTAGGCTACGCAGCTCTTTTATGTGGATCATTATTATCCACGGCTCTTATAGTCATTACATTTCGAAAAGGTATAAGGATTTTTGGGAAAAGCAATAATTTTTTAAATATAAATGATTATTTTTTCTTCGGTGAAATCCAATACATGAATGAAAAAAGTAATGTTTTTCGAAATACTGATTTTCTTTCTGCTAAAAATTATTGCAGATATCAAGTGATTCAAGAATTGGATCGTTGGAGTTATCGGATTATTAGTTTCGGGTTTATCTTTTTAACCATCGGTATTCTTTCGGGAGCAGTATGGGCTAATGAGGCATGGGGATCATATTGGAATTGGGATCCAAAGGAAACTTGGGCATTTATTACTTGGACTATATTCGGGATTTATTTACATACTCGAACAAATACAAATTTGGAAGGTGTAAATTCCGCAATTGTGGCTTCTACGGGCTTTCTTATAATTTGGATATGCTATTTCGGGGTCAATCTATTAGGAATAGGGTTACACGGTTATGGTTCATTTAATTAACATCTACTAGAATTGAAGAAAGGGCTTGACGAATATAAAAATAGGACTGTGCATATATCAAAACAAAACTTAGTCTAAGACGCCGAGAACCTTTTGAATCACCACACTGCTTGATTCAAAAGGTTCTTACAAACGCCAAGGGCGTCTGGTCACAATTAAAATTCCAAATTTTGTTACTTCTTTTTTTATTTAACCTTAAACTTAAGAGAAAAAAAAAAACTTCTTTTTTCATTGGACAATGAACTATTTTAAAAATAATGGGATTGCTTTTTGATTTTTTTTTTTGTTTTATTCCTAAAAACTATCTATAAAAAAAAATTAGATATAATAGCTTCGACCTTGTCCACTGATAGTGAGAGAATGAAATCCGGATAAATACCAATACCTATTACGGGTAGAAAAATAGAGATCAAAACAAATAACTCCCGAGGTCCAAAATCAAAAAAATAAGAATTTGGGACATTAAATAGCTTGTACCCATAGAACATTTGTCGTGACATAGATAATGAATAAATAGGAGTTAATATCATTCCAATTGCCATTACAAAAGTGATTAGTATTTTTGGCATTAAAAAAAAAATTTGGCTGGTAATTATTCCAAAAAATACTATCAATTCCGCAACAAAACCACTCATGCCCGGTAATGCAAGGGAAGCCATAGATAAGATACTGAATAGCGTGAATATCTTTGGAATTGGGATAGCCAGTCCGCCCATTTCGTCGAGATAAGCAAGACGTATTCTATCATAACTCGTCCCTGCCAAGAAAAAAAGTGCAGCACTAATAAAACCATGAGAAATTATTTGTAAAATGGCTCCGTTGAGCCCTGTATCGGTTATTGAGCCAATTCCTATAAGTATGAAACCCATATGAGATGCAGAAGAATAAGCTATTCTTTTTTTTTAAATTTCGTTGGCCAAGAGATGTTGAAGCTGCATAAATTATTTGTAGCGTACCTACTATTATGAACCAGGGAGAAAATATAGAATGAGCACGCGGTAATACTTCCATATTGATCCGAACCACCCCATATGCTCCCATTTTTAATAAGATTCCGGCTAGAAGCATACAAGTACTGTAATGCGCCTCCCCGTGGGTGTCCGGTAACCATGTATGGAGGGGTATAATCGGTGATTTGACAGCAAAAGCAATAAGAAATCCAATATAGAATATTATTTCCAGCGATACGGGATACGATTGATTAGCTAATGTTTCCAAATTTAATGTTGGTTCATTGGAACCATATAAACCGATACCCAAAACTCCTATTAATAGAAAAACGGAACCCCCTGCGGTGTACAAAATAAACTTTGTCGCTGAATAAAGACGTTTCTTTCCACCCCACACGGATAGAAGTAGATAAACGGGAATTAATTCTAACTCCCACATAATGAAAAAAAGTAAAAGATCTCGAGAAGAAAATGATCCTATTTGACCGCTGTACATCGCTAACATCAGGAAATGGAATAGTCGGGAATTCCGAGTAATTGGCCGAGCCGCTAAAGTAGCTAAGGTGGTGGTAAATCCCGTCAGTAAAATAGGTCCTAGGGAAAGTCCATCTATTCCTAATCGCCAATCAAAATCAAAAAAAGTGATCCATTTATAATCCTCTGCCAGCTGGATTAATGGATCGTCCAATTGGAAATGATAACCGAATGCATAGGTCGTTAGAAGGAGTTCTAAGACACATATATATATTGTATAACCCCTAGTAACTTTATTCCCTTTATGAGGGAGAAAGAAAATTAAAGAACCCGCGGCTATCGGAAAAACTACAATTATTGTTAACCAAGGAAAATAATTCGTGGTAAAGACAAGATACACTTGAACCAGAAAAACCCGTACTCGAAAACAAAATCATAAACCGTAATATATTTGATTTTCGAGTACGGGTTTTTGTCGGTAATCGGTAAAAAAAAAAATAAACTGTATTCAAAACGTATTCAAGTGGGTTTTTCGGAAACGTATCAATATCAATAAGCTAGACCCATACTTCGAGTTGTTTCATGCCATAAATAAACTCGAACACTCAAGAAATCCGTTGGACAGGCGGATTCACATCGCTTACAACCAACGCAGTCCTCCGTTCTTGGAGCAGAAGCAATTTGTTTTGCTTTACATCCGTCCCAAGGTATCATTTCTAATACATCTGTGGGACACGCTCGGACACATTGAGTACACCCTATACATGTATCATAAATCTTTACTGAATGCGACATTTTAGCTATCCATTTTTGAACTCTTAAATTTTCGATCTAGTCAATTTGGAAATATCATATATTTAAACACCAGATGAATCAATGATTTACCAGAATTTTTCTAATTAATCTGCTTCTGGACCAACTTCTAAGAGGGAACAAAGATACTTTGATTTCTTCTGGTTTCACAAACCTGATCGAGGTTACGACATATTTTATATGCTAAGTCAAATTGATGAATATTATGATTTATAAAGACTACTTATTCAACAAAGTTGATTGATTGATACGAGTCGATTTTCTGTTACGATAAATTGATGAAACAATAGCTGATCCAATAGCTGCTTCAGCAGCTGCAATAGCTATAACAAAAATGGAGAAAATATCTCCTTTTAATTGTCGACTATCAAAAAAATCAGAGAATGTTACGAAATTTATATTAACCGCGTTTAGTATAAGTTCAAGACACATCAGAGCACGAACCATATTTCGGCTCGTGATCAATCCATAGATACCGATAGAAAATAAATAGGCACTCAAAACGAGTACATGTTCCAGCATCATTGACCAACTCCGTACTAATTTTGATTCATTTCAATATGAACAATAATTCAAGTGATTCGATTGCTTAGAATATAACAAGTACGGAATAAAATAATATATTGGTAATAGCGCGAATAAAAAAGTTTCGATTTTTATTTTCTATTTATTCATGAATAATATTCAACTATAATTTAAGGAAAATAGATGTGATAACACAGAAAAAAGTTGAATTAGGGTTACTGTTGCTATGCTAGTTATAAATATTTTTTACTGACGAGCCACGGCAATTGCACCTATCAAAGCAACTAAAAGAATTATTGAAACAAGTTCAAATGGAAGAAAAAAATCTGTTGATAAATGAATTCCAATTTGTTGACTATTACTTATAAAATCTTGTTCTATAATCTGGTTGGGTCGCGTAGTCCAAATAATCCCGTACCACGACGTATCTAAAATAGTAGTGATTAGAGAAAAAAAAATACTTGTACACACCAGGGAAGTAACCCCATCACCAATAGTCCAAAGATGAAAATTAAAATCTTTGTAATAATCTGAACCATTCATGAACATTACAGCAAATATGATTAAAACATTTACAGCTCCTACGTAAATAAGGAGTTGCGCGGCAGCGACAAAATGGGAATTTGATAGAATATAGAATAAGGATATACAAACAAGAACCAATCCTAATGAAAAGGCAGAATAAATTGGGTTGGTAAGTAATACCACTCCCAGACCCCCTAATATAAGACCCGATCCCAGAAAAACTAAAAGAAAATCATGTATTGGTCCAGGCAAATCCATTATATTAAAATAAGAGATAAATAAATTGAAATATTTTTCATGACCTTATTGAACCGACCGGGAATTTTTTTTTTATGAGACCTCCCCAATTGAATTCAATTTGAATCTATTAAGTGGGAATTGATACGGGTACAGTTATTGGATTCATTTTGTGCTTTTCTTTATTTGAAATGGCAATTTTAAATTGAAACTATATAGTTCGAAAAAATTATGTATATATTATTTTATTAGACTTTCAATACAAATTAAGCTGTACTCCTCGTCACCCAATTAATAGTTGAGATTTGTAGTTAGTGACCAAGCAAAGAAAAAACCTTATTCCTTTATACCAATATACCAAAACGGAACCCTAGGAATTGGAAATTAAGAAGTTTCCCCGTTTTTTCTTTGAGGCGAAGCCAAAACTGTTCGAATTATAAAATCGTCAATTACTGACATTGGTAAACGACCTAAAGCAATTTGATTATAATTCAATTCGTGACGGTCGTAAGTAGCAAGTTCATATTCTTCAGTCATTGATAAACAATTTGTTGGACAATACTCAACGCAGTTACCACAAAAAATACAAATTCCAAAATCAATACTGTAATGAAACAATCGTTTCTTTCGAATATCTGTTTCCAATTTCCAATCAACAACAGGCAGATCTATAGGGCATACGCGAACACATACTTCACAAGCAATACATTTATCAAATTCAAAATGTATTCGGCCGCGGAAACGCTCGGATGTGATTAATTTTTCATAGGGATATTGAATAGTGACAGGTAAACGATTTGCTTGGGATAAGGTAATCGTGAAACTTTGACCAATATACCTTGCTGCGCGTATTGTTTGTTGACTATAATTCATGAACCCAGTTACCATAGGGAACATATCGTGAATATCTATGAATAATTTGAGTTTCTTTCTTTCTCTTGTTTGACACAAGTGGTGAATATAGTATTCCTTTTTTCTTTACCTTTACAGCGAAAGGAGCTGAGAAGAAGTTGTTAATAATAGATTACCAAGAGAAATAGGTAAAAGAAATTTCCAGCCAAGATTTAATAGTTGGTCCATTCTTAGTCTCGGTAAAGTCCATCTTGTTGTAATCGGAATGAACAAGAACAAATAAGTTTTAGCTAATGTAATAAAGATACCAATTGTTGTTCCAAAGATTCCATCTGCTTTGTTTATTTCCAATAGCTCAAGAACTAATATGTATGAAATGGAAAGATTCCAACCGCCCAAGTAAAGAACTGTTACAAATAATGAGGAAACTAATAGATTTAGATAAGAAGCAACGTAAAATAAACCAAATTTTATTCCGGAGTATTCGGTTTGATAACCTGCTACCAATTCTTCTTCGGCTTCTGGTAAATCAAAAGGCAATCTCTCGCATTCCGCTAGGGAAGAGATTAGAAAAATGATAAACCCTATAGGTTGACGCCACAAATTCCACCCCCAAACCCCATATTTTGATTGCGCCCCAACTATATCAACTGTACTTGAACTGTTAGATAATCATAGTCGGTGATAACATTACTGTTCCCATCGCTATTACAAAACCGTACATGAGATTTTCACCTCATACGGCTCCTCGGGACCACAAATAAATGTAAGGACCGGGTCAGTATTAGTTTATTTTGATATGGTTATATGATAACTAGAGTCAAAATTTAGCGTAAGGTCCCCAATTATACCAATGGAATTCTGTCTACTATAAAGATAAAAAAAAAGAGTATTTCTGAATTAATCTTATCCTTTTAAAATTAAAATTTTTCTGTGTTGAGTAATAACTTAATCAACCTTTCAATAAAATACTCTTTGTAGAAATATGAATAGATATTTTAACCCATCTTTTTATGTTCGATTACGAAAAAGAATTATATATTACATTAGTCCATGAATCATGACACGAATTTTTTTTTTATTTCTTTATTTTTATTTCTATGAATATATGAAAAAAAGAATAAAAGCATCAAAGAATAAAAGCATCAAAGAATAAAAGCATCTTGGAATTGTATTTTCTATTGTAATTGTGTTTTATTTGTCTATTTTTTTTTGTTCCTCTTCTTCTTTCTGAGAAAAGGGGGCTTAAAAAAAGTAAAGGATTATTTCGTTCCGGATAGTCATTTCTTTAATTGGTGGATAGGAGCATACTCTGGATCAAAATTGTGGGGGTACTGCTTGATCATTTCTACCAATTTCAAGCCCCAATTAGTATTCTTTTTATATTATGTGGAAGGATCTTTTTAGAGAATTTCCATAATCTCCATTACTAATCCGTTGTGTGTATTTTGGTGTTCCTTATTATCCACCCATTTTTTTTCAATCTCCCGTTTTGTTTTGTAATATATATATTGTAATACATCCAAACGCTAATAAAAATTCCATATGGTTGATCTTTTGAGCCCGCTTCAAGTTAGGATGACCAATCAACCAATCTTGGGGTTAAGGGCTTCTTCCACTTTAGTTTACTTTCCCTTAACTCTTGTACATAGGAAATGAGCCTCAATCCACCCTTACTGCTAATTTATAAGTTGTTTTCTTTCACTCATATATAACTATCGAATTTCTTTTATTAATCTAAAGAATAAATAAATGAATAAAAAAATGAAGATATCTATTCAATTTCTTTTTTTTCTAGAACGAAAAGGAAAAGAATAGGAAAAAGAAAAGCTTAGGTTTCAGCGAATCGCACGTAGAGATATTGATAAAACACATAAAGTTAATGGTATTTCATAACTAATCGATTGAGCAGCAGCTCGCAGACCACCTAAAAAGGAATATTTATTATTTGATCCATATCCTGACATAAGAAGTCCAATAGGAGCAATACTTGAAACGGCAATCCATAAAAAAATACCGATATTGAGGTCAGCTAAAACAAGGCTATAACTAAAAGGAATTACTGAATAACTTAGTAGAATTGCTATGACTGTTATAGAGGGTCCAATACTGAATAAACAAGTATTTCCTCTAGATGGAAAAAGATTCTCTTTGAAAAGCAGTTTTGTCCCATCTGCTAAAGCTTGAAGAATTCCCAAAGGGGTGGCGTATTCAGGCCCAATACGTTGTTGTATTGCTGCAGATATTTCTCGTTCTAACCACACAATTACTAGTACACCTATTGTGATTCCCAACACAAGAGTCAAAATAGGGACAAGCATCCATATGATCCCATAGACCTCTTGGAAAGATTCCAATCTGGAAAAAGAATTGATATCTTGTACGTCTGGTGTATCAATTATCATTTCAACGATCAACTTCCCCCATAATGATATCTATACTACCTAATATCGTCATAATATCAGCCAATTTCATTCTTTTAACTAACTGAGGAATAATTTGCAAATTGATAAACCCCGGTGGGCGAATTTTCCATCTCCAAGGAAAACCACTTTGATCTCCTATCAGAAAAATTCCCAATTCTCCTTTTGGGGCTTCAACTCTCACATAAAGTTCTTGTTTCGGCAATTCAAAAGTGGGAGAAAGTTTTTTACTAATGAATCGACCTTCAAAATTATTCCATTCTGGATCGCTTTCTCTATCAAAGCATCGGATTTCTAAATTTTCATAGGGTCCGCCCGGAATTCCTTCCAAAGCCTGTTGAATAATTTTTATGGATTCCGTCATTTCACCGATTCGGACTAAATAACGAGCTAATGAATCTCCTTCTTTTTGCCACTGAATTTTCCAATCAAATTCGTCATAACACTCATAATGATCAACTTTACGAAGATCCCATTCTATTCCAGACGCTCGTAGCATTGGTCCTGATAAACCCCAATTTATTGCTTCTTCTCCACCAATAATGCCTACTCCTTCAACTCGTTCTAAAAAAATAGGGTTTCGTGTAATAAGTTTTTGATATTCAACAGCCTCAGTTAAAAAATAATCGCAGAAATCCAAACATTTATCTATCCAACCATGAGGCAAATCAGCCGCTATTCCTCCGATACGAAAATAATTATGCATCATTCTCATACCGGTGGCAGCTTCGAATAGATCATATACTAATTCTCTTTCTCGGAAAATATAAAAGAAAGGAGTCTGCGCACCAATATCTGCCATAAAAGGGCCAAGCCATAATAGATGAGAAGCTATACGACTCAACTCTAACATAATTACTCTGATATAGCTGGCCCTTTTAGGTACTTGAATATTTCCCAATTGTTCTGGTCCACTTACAGTTATTGCTTCTGTGAACATAGTAGCTAAATAATCCCAACGAGTTACATAAGGCAGATATTGTATAATTGTTCGGTTTTCCGCAATTTTTTCCATCCCTCTGTGTAAATAACCCAATATTGGTTCACAGTCAATAACATCTTCACCGTCTAGAGTAACGATTAGGCGAAGAACACCGTGCATTGATGGGTGGTGAGGCCCCATATTGACTATCATAAAGTCCTTGCCCGTAGCTAGTATACTCATAGTTTTTCCTCTATTCATTCTTACATGAATTGTTGAAAACGACAAGAAGGTGATCAAGATTCAAAATCGAATAAATCAAATAATTCAAAATTGTTTTTCAAATTAACGGGTTTTTGATTCCCGAATATTCAATTGACTAATTAATTCTTTATAACGTACTCGATTTTTCTTTGACAAATAAGCTAGCAGACGTTGGCGTTTTTCCAAAATTTTCCGTAGACCCCTTTGAGATAAATAGTCTTTTCTGTGCAATTCTAAATGTGAAGTAAGCCTTCGTATCTTGTTGGTGAAACGCCATACTTGAAATTCAATCGATCCGCAGCTTTCTTCGTTTTTTTCTTGAAAAATAACTGAGATGAAGGAACTTTTTACCATCAAACGAAATCCTCCCCTCCCCCCTTTTAATATAAATTTTACTGATCAGTAATAATAATGCTAGTTACTTGAATTTGATATACACAATAATCTTTAGTTCGTTATGAACTTTCTAGAAAATCAATAGTAGTAAGTAATCCAATTTAAAATGTGATTAGAGATTCAAAACAAAAGGAAAGATGGTATATTTCTCTAATTTCTGCAAAAGATAAAAATTTAGACCTAAAAAGAAAAAAAAAATTATTGATTCATTTATGGATCTAATTGATATGTATGTCATTCAATTGTTATCATGTATCAAACTGTAATGTAAAACAAGACATGTGTACATTTCTTCGTTTTCATATTCCAAATATTGGGCATGAGAAATAAGAAAAACGCACTATTAACGAATTTTCAATTGTGGATACATATGTATCCTTATCATACTGAAACGACTGCCATTATTGGTATTAAACCAATATCGATTCATACAAATTAAATCTTCTAATCTATAATTGGGCCAAATAAAGAACTTTAATTTCATTTTAATTAGTTTATTCTTCGTGTTTGCTCTAACAAGATTTTTGCTTTTCTCCAAAGGGTGTCCGCTCTTTTTTATGTTATTAAAAAATACTGGATTTCGATGCATATCATTTATATTTTTCGAATTGAAACAAATTAGGGTTCTCAATTCTCGACGGCGTTTAGAGAATAAAATATTTTCAGGAACAAGCAAATCATAATGTTTTTTGTTTCTCTTTCCAGTCATTTTTTGATGTCGTGCAATGGAGTCATCAAAACTTTTCTTATCAACATAACCCGCTTCTCGGTATCTTTTAGTAATTTTGCGCTTATTCTTATGAACTAATAAAATACCTATGGTTTGATATATAAAAAACTGTCCATCATTTTTTACAGACAGCTGAAGGGGTTCGATAATTAATATTCCCCTTTTCATCAATTCTGTAAGAGTTAAATCCTTTTGAATTATCAAAAAATCCAGACAAATTTCTCCTCTTTGAATAGAGGATATAGCAATTTCTCTAGAATTTATAAGTCGAAGCAGGAGACAATATATTTGGATATTATTGATTATTCTTTGATTTAAAAAATCATCCCATCTCAATTGAAAACACAAATATTTTTTTAGGAAGAAATAGAGCTCCGCTTCTGTGTTGCTCTTGTATTGCTTTTTCTTTCTACGTTTTTTCATGTCTGGTTCTGTATAATTTTCTTCAACATTTTTTTCTTGGTTTGAGCGAACTGATCCAAGATTCACTTGTTTTTGTGCATCTGATCTTGGATTTCCTTGACCTGCGGATTCTTTTTCTTCTTGACTTTGTTTCGATAATTCAAGAATTTTTTTTTGATTGGCTGATATAAAAGGCAAAGGATCTGTCTTTTTTTTACCATTTTCATTTCTATTAAAATTGAAAAGAAGTAATTTGATTGGTATGATCCAGGGTTTCATTCTATATGCATTAAAAAGGAGCACAAATTCTGGGAAGAACCAAAGCTCCAGGTTTGATATAGGACCACTTAATATTTCTTCATTCATTCCCATCCAATCAAAAAAGGGTCTTTTTTGATTGGATGGGTTAATTTCTTCATCTTGATGAATTGTAAGATAAAAAAGACCTTTCTTATTAATTGTATCTATTTTTTGATAATTCTTGGTCCCAACTCTAGTATTTTGATTACTGCCGGTACCTGTATCCATATTAACCCAGGCTTCGATATCGACCTTGCTTCTAAGGCAAAAATTGAGAATTCTCCAATCAAAATATTTTCTATCCGAAATTTTCTCCATATCCATAATATAATTTTCTCCTAGATAATTAGTGATAGGGATACTTCCCAGCAGAGCAAATAATTTGCCTTTCTTTATATTGTAATGATAAAAAAATTCTTCTTTATTATTATTATTTACTTGGACTAGTGATTTATCAATATACGAATCTTTCTTATCTTCATAATCGACCGATTTATATGATAAAAGATCATATCTATAGTGTTTTTTAAAATTCGATTTTTGATTCTGTAATGGATCCGCTTCAAAAAAATTATGTTTTTCGTAATAAGTTAATCCGTTTTTTTCATACGAATCTCTTTTATTTAAATCTTGATTTTGAGCCATACAGTGTTGATTCTTAGCTCTATTTCGCCATTCTTGCGGTACTAATCTAGTCCATTTAATCCTATATAAATCATATTGATAATGACAGCGGTTGTTTAAACAGTTTTTCCATTGATTCATTACAAAAGTCCAAAAAGGTTTATGTCTTAATTCAGAATTAAATATTCCTTGTTTTTCAAAAAAAAATTTTATTTCATTCTTAAGAAATAGAGATGTTCCGTGATATTGAAGAACGGATTTTAAATTATAAAAGTTAATAACTTGGGCTTGTAATAATTTGTAAAATACATATGCTTGTGATTGTGAGAAGGGCGATAAATTAGAAGAAATCTTTGAATTCTTATTTCTAATCTTAGAAAGTGATTTTTTTATAGTCGAAATAAAGTGAATTCCATTTTTATTTGTTTTATTAATTTTTTCCCGATTTACTTCATTATTGTGGATGTTTTTATCAATAATTTTTATTTTGTTTATTTTTTTTTTTGATTCAAGAAAAGATTTTGCATTGATTCTTGGAATAGTAAGGGTCGCTAGACCAATATTTATGTATATCTTTTCAATGAAAAATTTTATAACAAAATATGACTTACGAATTAATCGAGTATTTCTTTTTTTTAATATCTGCCAAATCTTTTTTGATGATTCTAAAATTTTCGAACGAAAACTTGGTTTGTTCGAACTCATATTTATTTCTTGAGTTAGCGATCCCTTTTTCTTTTCTTTTGTAATTTTCTCTATTTGAGTTCTGATTATGCTTGTTCTAATAGTAAGATCTTTCATTTTTTTTTCTGTCAGTGAAAAATTTGTCCAATCCCTGGATGGAATTTTACTATATGATTCGTGAATCATTTGAGTACTGATTATCGAATTTTTTTTAGTTTCGACCAATTTATCCATTTCTCTCAATTTAAATAAGTTTATTTTTGAAAGGTCTTTTAGTAGAAATAGAATCCTTTTGATGACCCATTTTTTTGTTTCTTTTGCCGCATTTCGAAACAATTTTGTTCGTTCTTTTAAAACCCTTAAAACTATAAAAGACTTGGTTTTCCATTTTATAATTTTTTTTTTCAGTTCTTTAAAAATAAAAAAGGGTTCAAAAACCGAACCTTGTTTTCGGGGAGAACCAAAAGGAAGTTCAGTTTCCATTCCCCAAACTGTTAAAAAACAAAAATCATTTTCTTGTCTACCTTTTTTTTTTATTGGATCTTTATGAGGGGGTTGTATCTTAGATCTGTGCCAGGATTTCAGGCGAAAGGGGAATAGGATTTTTATCTGAATACCGTCTGTTAACCAGTTTTTCGGAAATTCTGTTTCAGATAATGGAACACCATTATAGGTGCATTTAATGTGCATTTCCCGATTCCAATCCTTTAAATCCTCGAACCACTCGGGAATTTGGAATAATAACATGCGGACAATATTTTTAGCTATTATTAATGAAGGTAATAGAAGATATTTTCTAAGAATCGATTGGGTTACTAACAAAAAACTTCTTGTTACTTGAGCAAATAAAATGGTATCCCAAGCTTCTGCTATTTTTCTACGTGCTTTTTCTTGTCTTTTGTATTTTTCTCTTTTGTCCTCTTCTTTTTCTTTTTTATCAATTTTTTTTGTTTTTTCGTTTCTATAATCAGAAAGTTTTTGGTCTTTATTTTGCCACATCCAATTTCTAAAAATTACTTTCATCAGGCTGGAAATATCAAAATAAAAATAAAAGGCTTTTTTTATTCTGTCCAAAAAAAGGGGGGAATGCGCGTTTGCTTGAAACAGTTTCCAAATAATGGTTTTACGTCTTTGTGCGCGCATGGAACCTTTGATTAGATCTCGACGAAAATCCGATTGTTGCGCATAACGTATCAAAGTCACTTCTTCCGCTTGATCCGGATTATTAGTATATTTTGTATTAGTATAAGTATCGGTATTTGTTTGGTTATCGGTAAAAATCAATACACGTTTGGCTTTTCGTAAACGAATTGCATTAACCTTCATTACATTTTCGTCGTTTTCTCTCTCCTTTCGTTCTAAATTATTGATTAATTTGTATGACCATTGGGGAACTCTTTTACTAATTTGTTTTATTCCAATCGATTTTTGTCTAATTGTTTGATTGTTGGGATCTGTTATAACTGTTTCCAATAAAGATTTTAGAATTGGGATTCTGTCTTCTGAATAAATTTGCTCTCGTTTGTGTTCTGGAAATAAAGACTGTATTTCTTCTGTTGAAAATGATTTTTGATTAGAGTTGTCTATTGTTTGTTCAAATTCGTTATAATCATTAGTAAGAAGTAAATTGTGAATCTTATTTCTCCACATTGTTTTGATCTTATTTTTGATAGAAATTTCATTTAGGATTATGGGTGAAAATAATTTTTTGATTCTTCCACGATAAGGTCTGTCTAAGAAAGGATCATATATTTTAGGTAAGGATTTCTTTGTAGTCTCATCATTACACAATTGGGTCTTTTTTTCGAGTACATCTAGAGGAAGAGATTCATTATCTAAAACTTTTTTTCTATTTCGAAACTCCTTGATTAAGTTCTTCTTTTTTTGTTCATTGGTGTAATTCCAAGGAGTATACAATTCTTTAGAGGATAGTTTTTCTGTTGTGAAAGAAAACATTTTTTTTTTTATCAACTCAAAAAAAGTTGCCAAACTTGCTGGATACGTAAAAGAGATCCTTTCTTTTCCATCACTTCGACATGTATAAAAA